CGAACGCACTTCTAACACCTGTTCCACTTTTGGAAGACCTTGCGTTATATCACCAGATCTTGATTTTTCATATATAAATGTAACTAATGTATCGCCTTCGTAAAGGATTTCCCCATAATGTCCATGAACAGTTGCTCCTGGAGTAGCCAAATAAGGCTTAGCTGATCGTATTACCACAGAGTCAACTTGAACAATTAGAACTTGACCCGATTTTAAATGCGGTCCTTTTTTGGCTATACATACATTTTCACAAAGAAACTGCCCAAGACTAACGATTGGAGATGTCTCTTCACAATAATTGTAATGGAGAAAATACCAATTCAAATGGAATGGATTCAAAATGATGTTACTGCATGAATAGGGATTATAAATTTGACCATTTTCATCCAGTAAATAATATTTAAGTATTTGAAAAATCTGTTTGAAATTGTCAAGTTGCAAATAGTTAGTTACCAAGATCTGATTATGGGTTATTAAATGGGAAAATAAATCAAAATTATAAATTGGAAAACCTGTTCCTAACGGGCCCAACGAATTCCTAATTGGAATTAGGGGGTTCTTTTTGATTGATTCTTTTATCACATTGGGAGATTTTACATCGTTGAATGGGCCTATTCGAAAACAATTGGATGATGACAAAATTATCAAAGATTGAGATTCCTTATTTCGATTCAACAACGTATGGATAGTTCCTTGATTTGGATTAAGGGATTCTTTAATCCTTGCCTTGGAATAGGAATAAATGGAAGAAAATGGATTGACATTAGCGCGATCTGATCCATTCTCAGAGATCAATCCTGAACCCGACAGATCGTTCCTTTTTCCGGTATAAGAAATAGGTGACTTAGCTAAGTCGATTCTTAGAAAATATCTAAGCAAACCATTTGTCCTTATTTCAACAAAGGAAGCACAGGCCTTTTCGATTTTTTTGTCTTGGTCCCAATTCAACACTAAAGAAGTCCGAACTAATTGAATACTTGTGTCCCAAATTTCAAGAATTGGGTCGTAATAAAGGATATAATTGACAACTCGAAGTTGTAGATTATCACTTTCCTGCAAGAGATCCGGCGGGAAAAGTCTTCCTAAATTTATACCATCCGTTTTTTTATATGGGACTACAGGTTGAACCAAAACAAAATACTTTTTTTCATACCTGGAAAGTTTCATTCGTTGGATATAGAGCCAATTTTTCAATTTTTTGTATTCTTTGGAATTTGGTTTTCCCCCTCCTGGCGGTATCAATCGGAATGCCTTATTTGTCTTTCCAGGAAAATGGATATCTCCAGAAAAGATTATCAGTTTCATTTTTTCTGCTTTTTTCTTCACTCGGACCAATCCGCCTACCCGACTTCTTCTATTGAAAGTGATTTGTGTATCTGCCCCAATAATACTATTGTGCCGTACCATTATGGAAGAAGATTCGGCCAAAATGTGGACTTCCACGGGAATAAAAAAAAATGGATTTACTTCCTTTTGGTATTTTGGCCAAAATACCTTGACTCCTCGATACTCAATCAAATCCTCTTCGTTGACGATTGAATTTAGTTCTCTAGTCTCATATTTAGTAAGTCCCGAGCTCTTTCTTATATATCGAGGATCATCGAAATAAGCAAGAATACTATTTCTACGGAGAATACCATTTCTGGGGATTTCCATTGAGATACCTGAAGAAGGTATTAGTTGGTTCTCGCCTTCTTGAATCGATTCGAGTGGGATGATGAATCTATTTCTTCGCCTCTTTGCCAATAAATCAGAATTACCGTCGAGAATGGCCGGATATCTGAGATTACAACGACCCGTACATGTCATTCGATTCAGTTCTGAATAATCAGGAATCCTATCTCCTTTTTGATTTTTACCAGAAAAATACGAACTAAAAAATTTGTGTCTCACTTGATTATTAGTTACTGAGGGGTTAGCAATATATCTTGGCTTGACAGAAAGAGAATAAGCGTTCATTTGATCTTGATCCTTGTGGATCGAACAAGGGCCTAGACTGTATCTCCAGGGCTCCCCTAATAATATCCATAAATGACTTGTTTTTGGTAAGAGATGAATATTACCATATGTAAATTCAGGTGCATGGTACACATCAGTATTCCAGTGCATTTCGCCTTCTGAGTCAGAATAAATATGTTTTCGAACCTTCTCTTTCAAATTCAAAGTGGATGTTCTCGCGCGAATCTCAGCAATCACTTGTTCTGATTCTACATATTGATCGTTTTGAACTAAAAGAAAACTTTTGGGCGGAATACACACATTGTGTATAATATCTTCACTCTCAATAGTTACATACAAGTCTCTAGAACATAGAAAAGCAGGATGTCCATGACGTGTACGTGTCGGATGAACCAAATCCTCGTTGAATTTTATTTTTCCATTAGAAGGGGCTCGCACATGTTCTGCAGTACCCCCTGTAAATACTCCGCCGGTATGAAAAGTTCTTAATGTTAATTGAGTGCCCGGTTCTCCAATAGATTGACCTGCAATAATACCTACGGCTTCTCCCAATTCGACCAGGTCGTCATGAGCTGGACTCCGGCCATAACATAATTGACAAATCCAAGATGTACTCCTACAAGTAAAGGGGGTTCGAATAGAGATTGGTTGTGCTCTAAAAGTTATGAATCTACTGACAAGTCCAACCCCAATATCTTGATTTCTAGTAGCAATACATCGCGAACCTATATATATATCATCTGCTAATACACGGCCAATTAATGTTTGGATAAAAATCCTGTCCGCCATCATTCCATTTCGAGGACTTACAGAAATACCTCGAGCGGTGCCACAATCTGTTCGACGTACAACAATGTGTTGAACTACTTCAACAAGTCTGCGCGTGAGATATCCTGCATCTGATGTTCGGATAGCGGTATCCACAACCCCTTTACGGGCTCCGTAGCAAGAAATAATGTATTCTGTTAAAGACAGTCCTTCGCGTAAATTGCTTTGAATGGGTAAATCAATCATTTGCCCTTGGGGATCCGACATTAATCCTCTCATACCTACTAATTGATGTACCTGAGATGCATTTCCTCTGGCTCCCGAAAAAGACATTATATGGACTGGATTAAAAGGATCGGTCATCCGAAAATTAGGATTCATTTCTTGTCGCAAATATTCACTTGTGGCATACCATATTTCGATCGATTGACGTAATTTTTCTACCGCGTGTACATTCCCATAATGATGGTGTTTTTCCAAAATAAAACTTTGTTGTTCAGCGTCTTGAACTAGCCATCTTTTAGAAGGTATTGTTAAAAGATCATCAATTCCTAATGAAATGGATGCGGCGGTAGCTTGTCGGAAACCCAGAGTCTTTACTTGATCCAGGATATGTGATGTATATCCTATTCCATAGTGATCAATAAATCGACTAATAAGCCGTTTCATGGCAGTTCCGTCTATCACTTTATTGTGAAAGACCTGAGTGGGCCGTTCTGCCATCAGTACCTCCATATTGCGCTGAGTAGAATTTGACAATGGGCTTGAGTCAGTGATTGGAAAACTTCCTTTTCTAGATCTTGATTCACGTAGAAATTCTGCACTTATGGTCCTAGTTAACCCGGAGAGACTCGAATTCCCGTTGGTAGCATAGAATTACAACAGCCCTGCCAAAACCCCTGTATGGCTTCTTCTATTTCTCGATAAAGGGAAATATGACCAAGAGTGGTTCGAATATATATATAAAGAATTTCTTTTTTTATACTTCGTACTATTAGATAGTGTCCATAAATCTCATAATAGGTCCCCACAGATTCATAGTGAATTTCGATGGGAGCTTCTCTTGCAGCAATAACGCGTTGATCTAGTCGCCACCGCAGCCACAAAGGACTACCTAAATTGATTCGTTTTTGCCGATAAGCTCCAATTGCATCATAGGGATTACAAAAAAAGGGTTCTTTTTTTTTTGTATACTTATAGTTATTATCTTCATTTTGATAGTTTCTACTATTACATGGATTATACCTATTTACACAAATACCCCGACGATTTCCACTCGTTAAGACATAGAGTCCACTAAGCATATCTTGAGTTGGTGCCGAAATCGGATCCCCAATAGTTGGAGACAAAAGATTCATATGAGAAAACATAAGTAAACGCGCCTCTGCTTGAGCCTCCAAAGATAAAGGCACATGAACAGCCATTTGATCCCCGTCAAAGTCTGCATTGAAGCCCTTACAAACTAATGGATGTAAACAAATAGCGCGCCCTTCCACTAAAACGGGGAGGAATGCCTGTATGCCTAATCTATGCAGAGTAGGCGCTCTATTCAGCAATACAGGATGGTCATCCAGAATTTCCTGAAGTATTTCCCATACAATCGGTTTTTTTTTCCGAATTTGACTCTTAGCAACTCCTATGTTCGAAGCAAGATGTTTTCTAATTAGGTCACGAATTACAAATGCCTGGAAAAGTTCTATTGCTATTTCGCGAGGCAATCCACATCGATGTAATGAAAGTGAAGGGCCCACGACAATCACGGACCGCCCTGAATAATCGACCCGTTTACCAAGCAGAGTCTCGCGAACTCTTCCTTCTTTGCCTTCAATTACATCTGAAAGCGACTTGTAAACTCTATTATGATCATCCCTCATTGGTTGTCCGCAGATTCCATTATCAAGAAGTGCATCCACGGCTTCTTGTAGCAATTTTTCCTGAGATATTATTAATTCTTCTGGCGTAGCTATACTTGTTGTTAATAGATCTGTAAGAGTATTATTCCGATAGATAATTCTTCTATAGATTTCATTAATATCCGAGGTCACTAGTTTATCCTCATCTATATGATAGATTGGTCTCAACTCAGGAGGAAGAACTGGTAATAGACACAAAACCATCCATTTTGGTTCTATATTTGTTCGAATAAAATGCTTAGCCAATTCCATGCGTCTAAGCAAAAAATCTTTTCTTCTTCCAACTTTTCGATCTTCCCATTCATTCCCTGTGGGTTCCTCTTCCTCCAATTCTTTCCATTCTACCAATGAATAGTCTAT